TCTGATAGAGATCATATCGATTTTTCAGAAGAAGAACTGGATTCTGATTCTTATATAGATCGTATCGATTCTTATCAAAGAAAGACAGGTTTAACTGAAGCTGTTCAAACAGGCATAGGTCAACTAAATGGTATTTCCGTAGCTATCGGCGTTATGGATTTTCAGTTTATGGGGGGTAGTATGGGATCCGTAGTAGGCGAGAAAATTACTCGTTTGATCGAATATGCTACTAATCGATCTCTACCTGTCATTATTGTGTGTGCTTCTGGAGGAGCACGCATGCAAGAAGGAAGTTTGAGCTTGATGCAAATGGCTAAAATTTCTTCTGCTTTATATAATTATCAATTAGATAAAAAGTTATTCTATGTAGCAATTCTTACAGATCCTACAACCGGTGGAGTAACAGCCAGTTTTGCTATGTTAGGAGATATCATTATTGCTGAACCTAATGCAACCATTGCATTTGCGGGTAAAAGAGTAATTGAACAAACATTGAATACGACAGTACCCGAGGGTTCACAAACATCTGAGTATTTATTCGAAAAAGGTTTATTCGACCCAATAGTACCACGTAATCTTTTAAAAGGTGTTCTGAGTGAGTTATTTCAACTCCACGGTTTCTTTCCTTTGAATCACAGTTCCAAAAATTAAAGTATAGCACTAGATTCGCTTATTTTATTTGTAGCGAACAAAAATAAATATTTAATTCATCGTAATCGTAATTAAAAGAAACAATATATATATTGTTTTCCTTGTTGACATAAGTTCTCCTTGTAGATAGACAGAGGTTTCGGATAATTATATTTTTTCTTTTGTTTTTTATTTATAATTATTTATTTAATTTTAATATATTAAATTAAAATTAAAATAATATTAATTATTATTTTAACTTATATTATATATTATAATATTCATATTATATATTATAATATTCATTATTATATTACTTAATTCATTATTATATTACTTATTATTTAAATATATATATATATATATTCTAAATATTATAGTTTCTATCTAATTAAATATTATAGTTTCTATCTAATCATATAGCTAATAGAATTATAGTTGATATTATTTATCACTTATAAATAATATTATTTACAATATAATAATATTATTTATATTACTTATGATAGATATATCCTAAATAAGCATAAGAGGATATCTTTTTAATAGATAGAAATATTAATAGATAGAAATAGTAAATCGAGGCATCTATTCTATGACAGATTTCAACTTACCCTCCATTTTTGTACCTTTAGTGGGCCTAGTATTTCCGGCAATTGCAATGGTTTCTTTATTTCTTCATGTCCAAAAAAATAAGATTGTCTAGACCCAATGGTAATGAATCTTATCAAGTGATTTCAACACTGTATGATAATACGGATATTTATTTCGTGTAATATGGTATGATATGTGGCTTTTGCCAAACACACAAGTGAAAGAACTTTTATGTGGATATATAATATCTGTATAAATGCATGTATATGTGGATATAGCTGGTTCAAAATGAATTAGCGAATATAAAAAATGGAAAGTCAATGTATCTAACTAATTACTCCCGATGTTTCACATAACAATAGTGCTAGTTGGTGAAAGTTACTTCGGGGTCAAGAAAGGTAAAGTCAAATTTATTTGGGTTATTCGCTCAATTCCAATCGAATGCAACTGAATGCAGTATAGTATGAATTGGCGATCAGAACATATATGGATAGAACTTATAACGGAATCTCGAAAAACGAGTAATTTTTGCTGGGCCTGTATCCTTTTTTTAGGTTCACTAGGATTCTTAGTGGTTGGAACTTCCAGTTATCTTGGTAGGAATTTGATCTCTGTATTTCCATCTCAGCAAATCGTTTTTTTTCCTCAAGGGGTTGTGATGTCTTTCTATGGGATCGCGGGTCTGTTCATTAGCTCCTATTTGTGGTGCACTATTTCGTGGAATGTAGGTAGCGGTTATGACCGATTCGATAGAAAAGAGGGAAGAGTGTGTATTTTTCGTTGGGGATTTCCTGGAATAAATCGTCGCATCTTCCTTCGGTTCCTTATGAGAGATATCCAATCAATCAGAATAGAGGTTAAAGAGGGTCTTTATACTCGTCGTGTCCTTTATATGGAAATCAGGGGCCAAGGAGCCATTCCCTTGACTCGTACTGATGAGAATTTGACTCCACGAGAAATTGAACAAAAAGCTGCTGAATTAGCCTATTTTTTGCGCATACCGATGGAAGTACTTTAAAACGAACTCGAACTAAAGTAAAGAATAAATATCCTCTCAAGGTGAGGAAAAGAACTTGCTAATTCCCCTTTTTAATAAAAGGCAAGTTTCCTGATTCTTTTATACTAGAAGTCTAATCTAACTAACTAATCTAATAATTAATTTATAGATATAAATTAATCAAACCTATCCGAACATGTATTTCGTAATACATAATTCATCTTTTTAGGCCCATAATTTTTAATTGATACCCTTTTTCTGATTATACAGTAAAAGATTTCGTTTCGAAAGAATTAATGTAAGTTTTTTGGTCTCGAAACTTGATTTGTTACTTAAAGTGGGTTTTGGAGTATTCATCGAAAGGAACAAATGAAAATTAAATTGGTTTGAATTTGCCCAATTGAGATATCTGAAATATATTACAAATAAAAAGGAAAGGGATAGATCCAGAGGTCACTACTTTGTTATACAACTCGTGCTTCAGAGAAATATCAGATAGAGTCGACGAATGAAGCAGGTTCATTAAAAATTCAAATTCAATTCACAGATCAAAATGAAAAAAAAGAAAGCATTGGCCTCCCTTCCCTATCTTGCATCTATGGTATTTTTGCCCTGGTGGGTCTCTTTCTCTTTTAATAAATGTCTGGAACCTTGGGTTACTTATTGGTGGAATAGCAGACAATCCGAAACTTTTTTAAATCATATTCAAGAGAAAAACATTCTAAAAAGATTCATAGAATTAGAAGAACTATTCCTATTGGATGAAATGATAAAGGAGTACCCGGAAACACATATACAAAAACTTCATATAGGAATACACAAGGAAACAATACAATTGGTCAAAGCATGCAATGAATATGATCTCCATATCATTTTACATTTCTCGACAAATATAATCTGTTTCACTATTCTAAGTGGTTATTTTATTCTGAGTAATGAAGAACTCGTTATTCTGAATTCTTGGGTTCAGGAATTCCTCTATAACTTAAGTGACACAATAAAAGCTTTTTCGATTCTTTTAGTTACTGATTTATGGGTCGGATTTCACTCGACCCGTGGTTGGGAACTAATGATAGGTTTGGTTTACAACGATTTTGGATTGGATCATAACAATCAGATTATATCTGGTCTTGTTTCCATTTTTCCAGTTATTCTAGATGCAATTGTTAAATATTGGATTTTTCATTATTTAAATCGTGTATCTCCTTCGCTTGTAGTAATTTTTCATTCAATGAATGAATAAAGAACTCATTTGATCTCATCATATCAATAAAATTAGAATCCTTCTTCCTTTATAAATAAATAGAAATTAAGCATTTAATTAAAAATTTTACTTAATTCCTTATACTTTCATCTGCTCAAGGTATTCATCGTATATTCCAGTACAATTATTCTAGTACAATGCCAGACTCGTGTATAGGTAACTATACTAGTTACCTATCTAATTTATTGTAGAAACTCCGAAATTAATGATTGGACATGCAAAATAAAAATGCTTTTTCTTGGGTAAAGGAAGGAATGACTCGATCCATTTCTGTATCGATCATGATATATGTAATAACTCGGTCATCCATTTCAAATGCATATCCCGTTTTTGCGCAGCAGGGTTATGAAAACCCGCGAGAAGCAACGGGACGAATTGTATGTGCCAATTGTCATTTAGCTAATAAACCCGTGGATATTGAAGTTCCGCAAGCTGTGCTCCCTGATACTGTATTTGAAGCGGTTGTCCGAATTCCTTATGATAAGCAACTGAAACAAGTTCTTGCTAATGGTAAAAAGGGGGGTTTGAATGTAGGGGCTGTTCTCATTTTACCCGACGGATTCGAATTAGCCCCCCCTGATCGTATTTCTCCCGAATTGAAAGAAAAGATTGGAAATTTGTCTTTTCAGAGTTATCGTCCTAATAAAAGAAATATTATTGTGATAGGTCCTGTTCCTGGTCAGAAATATAGTGAAATCATCTTTCCCATTCTTTCCCCCGACCCTGCTACGAAGAAAGATGTTCACTTCTTAAAATATCCCATATATGTAGGTGGGAACAGAGGAAGGGGTCAGATTTATCCTGATGGTAGCAAAAGTAACAATACAGTCTATAATGCTACATCAGCAGGTGTAGTAAGTAGAATAGTACGTAAAGAAAAGGGTGGATATGAAATAACCGTTGTTGATCCATCGGATGGACATCAAGTAGTTGATATTGTACCTCCAGGACCAGAACTTCTTGTTTCAGAGGGTGAATCCATCAAGCTTGATCAACCATTAACAAGCAATCCCAATGTGGGAGGCTTTGGTCAGGGAGATGCAGAAGTAGTGCTTCAAGACCCATTACGGGTCCAAGGTCTTTTATTCTTCTTTGCATTTGTTATTTTGGCACAAGTTTTTTTGGTTCTTAAAAAGAAACAGTTTGAAAAGGTTCAATTATACGAAATGAATTTCTAGGTGCGGGGATTTCTTAACATCAAGTTGGTAAAAGGTGCCAAATTTTTTGTTGCTTTGTTTATACTTTTTTTCGTTTTGCGGGATGCCTGGAATTCATTACTTGTATCCTATTCTTTGTAATAGATATACAAACGAAGAGAATACAAGGGAAGGATGGCAAACCGGAACTCTTTTGTTTAGATTGATAGGAAGTTGTGGACAAACAAAAAGAGAGAAAAGATTATAGGGGAATAATTGATTGAGCAAATAGAACTTCTTCTATTAACTTAAACTTATAACTTAGAGAAATTATTCAAACAAATTTAAATTTCAAATTATATTTATAGAGTAAGTTCCA